GCCACCAACGAAAAAGAGGAAAAATACTTAGGAAGTCAAATGGGTTTTATTGGGGATAGAGGGACTTGAACCCTCACGATTTCTAAAGTCGACGGATTTTCCTCTTACTATAAATTTCATTGTTGTCGGTATTGACATGTATAATGGGACTCTCTCTTTATTCTCGTCCGATTAATCATTTTTTTTTTCAAAAGATCAATCAGACTTTGGAGTGAATGATTTGATCACTGAATATTCGACTCTTACTTCAGTTTGGAATGGATTCACAATAACTCTTAAGTTTTTCATAAAATTATTTATTTATATAAATAAAAATAAATAAAACTTATGGATTCGGGTCGTGATTAATCGTTTGATATGTCAGTATATATACGTGCGTATTAGGTATATAGGGTTATCTTTTCTGTAATTTAGATAGAAAGAAGAATTCCAGCTACCAACGCAATGCAATCAACTCTATTTGTTAGAACAGCTTCCATTGAGTCTCTGCACCTATCCTTTTTTCTCAAAACAAGGATTTGGCTCAGGATTGCCCATTTTTTATTCCAGGGTTTCTCTGAGTTTGGAAGTTACCACTTAGTAGGTTTCCATACCAAGGCTCAATGCAATCAAGTCCGTAGCGTCTACCAATTTCGCCATATCCCCTTTTGATTTGAGACTGGAATTCTATTGTGATCCCTTCCACTTCTTTTATTTATATTTTTTTTTTATTTTTTTTAGAAACGTTGAATTAATTAGATACTGATTCCTATAGCGAAAAGCATTTTTTATTGCTGTTTTTACTTTTACCTATCCTCTCTCGTTTTAATCTCTATCAAATGACCTATATCTATCCAATCAAAATTGATTCTATCATTGATGTATCCGCAATTCAATATGGATAAGACATATCCCATATATCTATGTCTCTCCCTCCTTCATTTTTCCAGTGGGATTTGGAATACTGGAACGGTCGATATTCATTCTTCTCTTTTTTCGTGCTATTTCCTTGCTTTCCGAATGAGCCCAGAAGAATGTCTCATTATGATCCGGGTTGTATCTTTATCCTTATCTTTTTTTTCTTAGAACCGATCTGCTATAGCGCTAATATAATAATATAATTAATAGAATACGCTGTTCTAATTGGATTTTTTTGTATTTTCTCTAATCAAATTAAAACTTTATTAATCAATTCATAAATTCATATCATCATATTACATTCAATTTATAATTATTATTCAATTTATAATTATTAATTCAATTTTTTGAATTTTAAATTAAAAGATTCAATATATAATAATAATTCAATTTCAATATTTCAATTATAATATTTCAATATAATCAAATCAATATAAGCAATCAATATAATCAATCATATCAATCATATAAAATAAAAATATAATAAAATAAATAATAGTAGAACATATGATGTTATGGCTTTATAAAATATATGGAACTGTATGGAATATATAATATATAATAAGATAATAATATAATATATAAGATAATAAATAATATAATAATAAATTAAATATAAGATACAAAGAATATACAATACGTATGAGATTGAGATAAGAAAGAAGAAAAAAATGAATTGCTAATAGTGAGGATCCTCACGATTTCCTGAATTCCTATGCATTATTTTTCTTTTATGTTTCTGTTATGTGAGCCCGCTTAGCTCAGAGGTTAGAGCATCGCATTTGTAATGCGATGGTCATCGGTTCGACTCCGATAGCTGGCTTTTCCCTATTTATTATTTTCTTTTTCCATGATTGATGATCTACTCTTGAGATCAAGGAATATTGAAAAGACTCCTCTCTTTTTCTTTTCTCAAAATGTCGAGTTGCTCGTCTATTATGTTATGTCGCGGTAATTTCCAACTATGAATAAAAGATTGGAGTAATTAGACCTCTGCAGAACAAATCATAAAGGTAACCTTAACCTCAATATTAATATGACCTATACCTACCTAACCTACCTATATAATATAATAATAATTATTAAAAAAAAAATAATATAATAAATAAATAATAATATAAATAAATATAAATATATAAATAAATAATATTATAATATTAAAATAATATTCAAAATAATAATATTCAAAATAATTAATAATTAAAACATATACAATATAAAATAATTAATAATTAAAACATATACAATATACAATAAAATCTGTATATTGATACAATCCATTTCATTCTTGTTTGTAGTACTTCTGTAGATTTTTCTTTACTTTATTTATGCTTTAGTTCAGTCTTAATTTAGATTTTCTCTGCAAATTTCAATAAAATATAAAAATAAAGGAGTTTTTATGTCTCGTTACCGAGGACCCCGTTTCAAAAAAATACGCCGTCTGGGAGCTTTACCAGGACTAACTAGTAAAATACCTAGACCCAGAAGTAATCTTAAAAAAAAATTGCGCTTTCGTAAAAAATCACAATATTCTTTTCGTCTAGAAGAAAAACAGAAATTGCGTTTTCATTATGGTCTGACAGAGCGACAATTGCTTAGATATGTGCATATCGCTGGAAAAGCAAAAGGATCAACAGGTCAGGTTTTACTACAACTACTTGAGATGCGTTTGGATAACATCCTTTTTCGATTGGGCATGGCTTCGACCATTCCTGGAGCCAGGCAATTAGTTAACCATAGACATATTTTAGTTAATGGTCGTATAGTAGATATACCAAGTTATCGTTGCAAACCCCGAGATATTATTGCTACAAAGGATAAGCAAAGATCAAAAGCTCTGATTCAAAATAATATTGCTTTATCCTCCCACGAGGAGGTGCCAAAACATTTGACTATTGACTCATTCCATAATAAAGGATTAGTAAATCAAATAATAGATAGTAAGTGGATCGGTTTGAAAATAAATGAGCTCTTAGTCGTAGAATATTATTCTCGTCAGACTTGACCTACTAACAAAAATAACAAGGAAAGGTTCGAACAATTTTGCTCGCTTTTTGCCGATATCGATATAAATATATCTAATAGAAATATCTAAGCTTAAGCTAAGGGAAGGGCTTTTTTTTATCTAGATTTTTCCAATTTATGTATCACAATAATCAGCAGTAAAATTATCATTCCTTTTCGCGCTTTTCGGTATTTTTTTTTTACATACCACAGTAATTAGGAATAGAAAATCTCTATCAAATAAGGGTCTTATACTTATAGAATAGAAATAATGGTATAAATTGTTATTTGATACATTGTGTTAAGTAATCTTGGTGAATTAGGTGAAGGTATAGAAACGGAAAGAGAGGGATTCGAACCCTCGGTAAACAAAAGCCTACATAGCAGTTCCAATGCTACGCCTTGAACCACTCGGCCATCTCTCCTACATAACATAATCTTATTATTGACCATAAACCGAGTGAATAGCGAGTAATTCATATTATTGCAGTACAGGTACAACCAATCTATTCGAATGGAAATGTAAAACTTTCCTAAAATCCTCAAAAAAAAATATTCAATATTCCTTTTATTTCTATTCTAGGTATAGGTGTAAAAGAATAAAAAACTCTTTTTCTTGTTAAGAAAAGGGGGATATTAATGTTTGTTAAGACGACGATCTTTTCTTATTTTTTTATTATTTATATTATACCGGAATTTATATTATACCGGACAAGACCAATGACTTAACTTAGAATAAATCAACTAAGGAATCCATATTTGATACTAGGGTTACATTTAGGCTATGGTTCTATAGGAATAAAAAATGCTTTTCCAATCCCAGATTTCTAAACGGCAACTCCTCTAATTATTTCCCCATAGATCCATTACAAATGGATAAATTGTTCCATAGGTTTTCTATTTCGATTGTATAGTGTATACACGTTATACAAACAAAAAATGATGGTGACTTTATTATAGAATAATTATTCTATTCTTTTTTCCTCTTTGAGATCAAATCAAAACTTCTCGAGTTCTCAGAATCTGTAGTGTAGGAACATAAAGTCCTTGATTCTTAAACTTAGTTAAATGAAATTAGTAATAGTTCCATTCATTGGGATACTACAAAATTTGGATGAAATCCAATCATATTCAAATATTTCCTATCTCTCCCTGCCTAAAGGGCACAATTTGAGTGGAAAGTCTATATTTTTTTAGAATTAGTCTCTTTTTATGTTATTTCGTACTGTACAATTCCTTTGTTTATGAGATCATTTTCCTCAGGGGAGAATGAGAAGAATTATAGAATGGATTGCTAATTATGCCTAGATCTCGGATAAATGGAAATTTTATTGATAAGACCTCTTCAATTGTAGCCAATATCTTATTACGAATAATTCCGACAACTTCAGGAGAAAAAGAGGCATTTACCTATTACAGAGATGGTGCGATTTGATTCTTTTTTTTTTTCTTTTTTTTTTTTTAGCTATCAATCTTACGAGAAAGAGACATGTTTCGGGTTGAGGATAGAAAGAAAAAATTTATATGGAAATAAACCTACGCTTGGTGAAGGTGAAGTTTGGAGATAGAACAATGCCTTCTGTCGTGTATCCTCGATTGATGCGGCCTCAGATGCTTTAATCGTCGATTTTAGTATTGAGCGAAAGGTTACACCTATAGGTTCTATATTGCAATTGCAGGTCAATCCTAGCCTATTCTACTAGTACTAAATAGGTGGCATAGGGGAAGAAGCACTACACCTAGGAATCAACAACACGAAAACTTTGTTATAAATTACCCCTTTTACTTATTTGTATCGGGACTAAGAAAAATGGTTGGGACAACAAACATCCATCTCGTTTGTATTTTTGATACCCGTATAACCATCGAAGATCGTTGAAGTGACTAATTCCTGGAAATAAGGGCGTTAGGGACAAAGAAATTGTTGGAGTTACCATTTCTATCTAACACTTATATGATTGGTGTTAAGAAAAAAACCTCTTGCAGGAAGGATGGCTAGAGATTTCTTGTAAAAACACCAGCCCCTATCAGTTCATAAAAGGATATTTATTTTTTGATCTCGCGGATTATTTCTTTTAATACTATGCACAGAAAAGAAA